ACAGGCAAAAAAAGGATTTCCAGAAATTGACAAAGTAAAATTTCCATTTATTCATCAGAAGAAACGTCCCTTTTAAAGCAAGAATGGATTTTCCTTGATACCTAACATAATGCATGAAAGGATCTTTGAACAACCATAAATTTGCTTGAAAAGCCCTGGGAAAGTGCTCTCTTTTTCCATAGAAATAAATTCGTTCAATAAGGGCTTCAGAAGATGTTGATCGTAAGTGAGAAGATTGGTTACGGAGAAAGAGGAAGCCGGATTCATATTCACATACATGAAAAGTATATAGGAAGAAGAATAATCTCTGATTTCTTTTTAATTTTGAAAAAGAAGAACTGGCTTTCTTTGAATTTGAAGTAATAAGACTATCCCAATTATGACACTGATGGAGAAAGAATCTTAATAAATGCAAAGAGGAAGCATCTTTTATCCAATAGCGAAGAGCCTGAACTAATATTTCCAGATGGGCTGGGTAAGGTATTAGTATATCTAATACATAATTTAAATGTGAAAAGTTGTCCTCTAAAAAAGAAAATATTGAATGAATTGAGCGTAAATTTTCGGATTGAACTACCCCTTTCCTTTCTAGGGAAGATATTAATCGCAGAGACAATGGAATTTCCATAATGATTGAAGAAACCTCTGACATTATTTGCGAATAAAAAAGAGGGGTCTGCCCCAAAAAAGGAGTCTGTTTAGAGTCATTAACAGAAAGAATCAAATGATTCTGTTCATACATTCGAATGATTAAACGTTTCACAAGAAGTAAGCTGGATTTATTGTCATAACCTGCATTTTCCAACAAAATGGATCTATTTAAACCATGATCATGAGCAAGTACATAAATATACTCCTGAAAGATAAGTGGATATAAGAAGTAGTGTTGTTGAGATCTATCTAGCCCTAAATAGCTTTGGAATTTATCCATTTGAAATTCTATTTAAATGAAAGGTAGAGGATTTTGGGGGTTATAAATGATACATAGTGCGATACAGTCAAAACAAGGTATTATAGTACAAACCGAATAGATACCTCGGATCCAGATAAACTTATCAACAGATTCTCTATCATCTCGTTTTCCATTTAATTTTAAGTTTTTATGTTCGTTTTCCTTATAGGATGACAAGATGATTAGAAATCCTTTACTTTTTTCAACCCAATCGCTCTTTTGATTTTGGAAATTTATTTATCAATATACTGTTTCTTATACACAAAATCTCCATTATTCCATTATAGAACGGAGAGTGGTAATATTTAGGATTCATTAAAAAATCAAGAATATTTTTTCCTGGGAGAAAGCCTTCCCGTATTGGGCACTAATATTTTTTTAACGTCTAATTAGATCGGGTAATCATTCAAATTCAGAATGAAAGCTCGTTGCTTTTTCTTTCCCTATAATAAAAATGAAATTAATTGAAGCCGTGGGGCCCTATCCATTTATTAATTTGACCCAACTTGAAATTGACTTCGGTTTGCTCCCTTTCAATAATATAAAGAAGGCTTTGTACCGAGCCGGAAAGAATAAAATATTCTCAGAACTCTTAATTGATACGACATGCTATTTTTTCCATTCATTCCCTTTCAGGATCAGTCGCGGTCTTCCAAACTTTACCGATAGTATGGACGAATCCCTCGCTTCATCTAAATGTGTAAAAGATCCTAGCCGCACTTAAAAGCCGAGTACTCTACCATTGAGTTAGCAACCCAAATATAAAAGGGTATGTAGATACAATCAGAATAAAACAAAATTATTAAATTAAAGCATTACTCTACGAAATAAAAAATCTAAAAAAAATTTCTACTCTATTAAATTTTCTACTCTATTTGGAACATAAAAAAGACTAAATCATCAGAATCAGATGAAAAAATAAAAATTTGCCCGACCAAAAAAATAAATAAATGTAAAAATGCTAGAACATCCCCTATTTCTATGTTATCCAATCAAAAATCCGGGTATCAAAGCTAATCCAACGAACCCATCATTTGAATCAACAGTAAAAATAAAAAAGAAAACCTATGGGACGGAAATAAATAGATCTGCTTATCACGATGAATTATATTTGTTCGATACAGCGTTGTCAACATAAAGGTAAAGAAAAGAATACGATGAAAAAATAAAAAAACTTAAATTGAATTGAATAATAGTAAAAAAAAGGACTTATGTTGGATTGGCACTGCATATATCTATTTTTTTATATACTAAATTTTTAGTTTTTAGATTAAATGGAGAATAATATAAAAAAATGGAATCCATATAGAATAAAGAACTTCTATTCCTTGTTTATTATTACTTGGTATTAGAGTTCAAATGAAAATTACCCGATTACAGGTAATGCCATAATTTTCTATTTTTTGAGGATCAATCAAATACGGTTTCCTTAGAAAAATATTCTATAGAAAAGGATTCTATAAAAGCAATGATAAATAGAATAGATACGAATAGACCAAGAAAGGAAATAAAAAAACATAGTATAGAAAAGATATCCAAAATGATATAGAAATCACTATCCTACCCTTTTTTTATTTCCTTAATTTAATTTTGTTTGATTAGAGCAAAGTTACTTAAAAACCTCTGCCTTTTTTAAAATATCCTGAACAGTTCCTGTAGGCTGAGCGCCTTTTTCAAGGAAATAGAGAATAGCGGGAACGTTTAAATAAGTTTGATTCTTGATCGGATCATAAAAACCCACTTTCCGAAGATCTCTTCCTTCTCTTCGAGATCGAACATCAATTGCAACGATTCGATAGACGGCTCATCGGGATAGATGTAGATGAAAAAGACCCCCCCCTAGAACCGTATAGGAAGTTTTCTCCTCGTACGGCTCGAGAAAAAATGATTCAAAGTTTTATCTATGGATAAAATTTGATTAGAATAAATAGGAAAAGAATCCGTACAATAACTTAATAAATTCTATAATTTCAATTTCACTCATTTTTATTTAGCTTACTTCCTGAAGAAGAAAAAATCATTTGTACTCATAACTCAAGTTCAATAATATCTCAAATTTCTTAAAGAAAAATCTTTAATTTAATATTTTTTTTGAGTGGTCTTTAACCCACCCTTTTTGTCTCGTTTAAAATCTATTTTGATTCGTTATTCGGATCCGTGAGACAATTGAAGTGGTGTTTCCTTGTTCTGGGATCCTTTATCTTTGTTTTAAATCATTGGGTTTAGACATTACTTCGGTGCTTCTTAATCCTTTCAAAATGGTAGCAACATACCCCTTTTGTGATTTCTTTCTATCAAAGAATCATACCGACGGTTGATTCGTGTGCGATACACTGCGTATCGAAAAAGTTTTAGCCGTTCCAACAAATTTTTTGAGTTGAAAAATTGCTCGAATCGGATCCTTTCGATTTATATATCGAAGATATACTTACGAAGTTGTTCCAATTTATGAATTGGCATTAACCCTAGATCGTTGCCCCTGAGAAATTAATCAATTTTCTACTCGAGCTCCATCATGAACTATTTACATTACAACCCAATAAAAAAAAAGAAGGGCTCTAGTAGAATAGAACAAATGACGTCGAGCCAAGAGCACCTTCATTCCTATATAAAATGGTGGATATAAGAAAAAGAATCCACACCGGATCGTGTCCTTCAAGTCGCACGTTGCTTTCTACCGCATCGTTTTAAACGAAGTTTTACCATAACATTCCTCTAATTTGGAACCAGTACGGAATTGATTCAATTATGGAATCATGAATAGTCATTGGTTCAGTCGGTACAGAGGCAAAGTAATTTATATTTTTTCTTATCTACATATCTACATAGATAATAGATAAGAAAATAGATAATAAAGATTTTTCTGAAGAAATATTAGCAAGACCCCAGCTTTTTTGTATGAATGGAACGTTTTTTTTATAAATATATCTATTTCACTAACAGAAATATCTAGAAATCTAAACTAAATAGATATAGAAAAAACATAACTAACAGAAATCACAAGAAAAAAGAAATTCTATTTAACTCTGCCTCTTCAAGTGACTCAATAAGATAAGATAGACCGGCCCATTTCCAACTTCCCAAAGAGTCAACCCATAAGGAATCATTACAAATCTTGATACTTGAAAAAGTTTCCAAATTCTACATCATTATTTGAGTCAAGTTTTACAGTAAAGACTCCCTTTTATTATCATTAGAAATATAATGAAGAAAAATCTCTGTTTCTTTTCGAATGGAATTGTCAATGATGTAAAACAAATAAGCTAAATCAAACAATAAAATAGAAAATATATATTATATCATTGTTAAATAAAATATTTTAGGGATGCCAATTCTTTTTCACAAAAAGGGAAATACTTTTGTCACTGAAACAGGATAAGAATACATACTTATACGTTATGCGCTTCCTCTTTTATATGTATTTTCATTTCATTTTTTTTTTACCTGATGAGGTTAAGTAATCTTTCTACAACTATGATCTACGGCCCATCTTAGCTTTATCTGGGTCACAAAGGGGTTCAGTTACTTTTGCATATCATTTAACTCGATTTAGTTCAGTTTGTGAAAAACTCAGATATGCTTCCGCAAAGAATCATTCAAAATCAAAAAAGAAGCAGGAATAATATAATATTTAATATTCTATGCAATATTAGACCTTGAAACAGAACCTCCTTGAACAAAAAACAAATATTAGGATACAATGGATACGCTCTGGGACGGAAGGATTCGAACCTCCGAATAGCGGGACCAAAACCCGTTGCCTTACCGCTTGGCTACGCCCCATTTCTATTTTTATTGGACACTAATACTAATAAAGAATAATATTGGTATTAAGTCTTCGTCAATTCCAGTGCAACTATCTAGAGAAACTCTTTTTTCGTTATCTTTATAGAATCTATTATAGATTCATGCTAGGTTTTTGGCATGTGTATATCTAGAATTCAACTGAATTTATTGATCATTACATATAATTCAATTAAGATATTGTATGAAAGTATGATTTCTTCTATTCTCCTTTGAGAATTGGAGGATTTTTGATTGAGCAGAAAAAAAAGAAGGATTTTTTTGTTTACCTTACTTTCTTCATTTTTCCTTAACTCAATCAAAATGCAATTATTTCGACGAAAAAAAAAGTCTGTTATGCTTAATATTTTTAGTTTGATCTGTCTTAATTCTGCCCTTTATCCGACTAGTCTTTTCTTCGCCAAATTGCCCGAAGCCTATGCTTTTTTGAATCCAATCGTAGATGTCATGCCAGTTATACCCCTGTTCTTTTTTCTTTTAGCCTTTGTTTGGCAAGCTGCTGTAAGTTTTCGATAAGAGCTTTAATACTATCCTAGAAAATTCATGATTTATTCGAGAAAAATTATAACAATTGATAAGATCAAATAAGTCTGACAGTATGAAACTTCGATTCAAACTTTCGGATAGTCGCGATAAATCCGGCTCGCCCTATTTCCTTTCCCCATTTTAATCCTTTTCGGGGAAATACCTTATGAGCTTAGGGTCCCTTAGAATATCTAATTGTGGGTATGAAAGTGATTGTGGTAATTAAATTAAAGACTCTTATTACAAATTTCAACTTCATTTGATTTGAATTTCTGAACATTCTTTTCTATTTCTATAATTCATTTCTTGGTGTCAAAATAAGATATGTGATATAAAAGTGGAGGATCTATTATCTTTTCTCGTTTTTCTTTTTCAAAAAATGATCTTGGAGGTTGTGTAATGCTTACTCTCAAACTTTTCGTTTACACAGTAGTAATATTCTTTGTTTCTCTCTTCATTTTTGGATTCCTATCCAATGATCCAGGACGTAATCCTGGACGTGAAGAATAAAATAAAAATTTAGTTTTTCTTGTTTGATTTTACAATTTTATTAATTAATAATATTTTATTTATTTTCGCTATTCCACATATTTAATTTAATTAGGAAAAAAAATAAAAAAGGGTTTGCAAAAATTGAAAGAAAAAAAATAGAAAGTCATCAACGGAAACGGAAAGAGAGGGATTCGAACCCTCGGTACGAATAACTCGTACAACGGATTAGCAATCCGCCGCTTTCGTCCACTCAGCCATCTCTCCCAATTGAAAAAGATAATTACTATGTTACATTACACATCAAGTAAGGATTAAATAAAGTATTTCTTTTACATTCTTTATCATTATTATAGAATTAGCAATTCCATTTAGATGCTCGAAAGATCCAAATAGAATAGAAAGATAAATAAAGAAGACCTTCTTGCTTTTATTTTGTTCGAAGTGCCTTTTGGGCCTGGCCCGGTCAATACCCAGCCGGGCCTTTTTTTGTTCCAATGAAATCCCGTTTTTTTGTTTATAGGCAACATACTCTAAATACCCAATTTGGTATCTGTGTAAAAATTTCCCTTCTGGGGTTTACATATACTTATCATTTTTGTTATAATAGAATCCAGAAATTGAGAAGGTTTTTTGATTTAAAAGAATCAATTAAGTATGTATCCATTTGGATTTTCTTATGTCATTAGGGAAACCAAATCTTAGATTCAAATCCAAGAATAAGTCACGAATTCTCAGTCAACGAATAGTTAATGGTTCCCTTTTGTCATAAATCGGCTTTTTTAAGCGAAAATAGACATTTGATTTTTCAATAGAAAGATAAGTAGAAGTTTTTCGGCATTGTCGGAAGATACGATACAATCAATCGAGGGGGTAGATCAAATACATTAATTATTAAATACAATAAGAAACGATAAAATCAAATTTTTATACATAAATTTCGATTTAGAAAAAGGATTAAAAAAGGAATGCAAGATGCAAGTACAATAAACTAAAGTTTAGTAATCCAACCGAAAAAGCAAAATTTTTTCCTATTGTGTATCCTTTTGGCGGCATGGCCGAGTGGTAAGGCGGGGGACTGCAAATCCTTTTTCCCCAGTTCAAATCCGGGTGCCGCCTCATCAACAAATGAATCTAAATCTCTTATTCTGTTCTGGGGATTTTGTAAAAACTTGGAAATCCTTGAATCTAAAATTCAAAGAAAGATTATATTGGATGGATTTTTTTTTTTATAAACTATAAAAAAAAAGTGCAAAAAAATTATTTTTTTTAGACCCGTCGTTAAGAGTATAATATACTTATCTCCCAACTCTTTCAGAGAGACAATTGGGAAAGGGTACGAATTAGATCAAATAGGAAATAAAAGTATGTAATAGATTTTTTTTTACTTTGAGGGGCAAGAAAAAGGAATGGGTCTCTTTTTTTATTACTAGATAGAATAGATGTTCCATTCCATTAGTAACATTCCCTTATAGTGTCATTGTATATTTTACTTGTATTTAGTCTTTCCCGATTAGAAATCATATAGGAATTTTTGAAATGGATTTATTTGACTGGTTCATCAATAGTGTTCGGCCAGAATCCCTTTTTGACTCTGGACCATTCATTCTACTATTATTAGTGAGCAATAATGGAATAATTCTATCATAGAGAAAAGGGATATAATTCACATGGATATAGTAAGTCTCGCTTGGGCTGCTTTAATGGTAGTCTTTACATTTTCCCTTTCACTCGTAGTATGGGGAAGAAGTGGACTTTAGAACCACTCCTAATTTAGTTAACAGTATCAATTGTTTTATAGATCGTTCTGCAACGCTTTTTTATTTAAATTGAAACTTATTTCAATAAAAAAAAGATCCTCATTTCAAAATTCCCTTGGATTCTAGTGGAGAAATGTATTCTATAACAGTAAAACGCTTTTTTCAGATTCATCGGAATAAATAGATGTATCAAAGAAATAGAATCGGGTCCTACGTCAATTCCATATATTTTTGGATTAATAACTACATAGATTGAAGATAGAAGCTAATATAGTATACCAACTTTATTAGAAAGTCAAGTACAATTTTATTTTATACATTACTATAACACTAATAGAGAGTATGATAAGAAAAAGATTTCTTTCTTACCATACTCTCGGATCTCATAGAATACCGCCGATTATAGCCCGTTGATTTCATTTAATAGAATACTTTACTTTTCTTTTGATTTCTTCAAATATGGATAAGAATTCAGAAGTAAAGTTTCATTCAAAGTAATTAATCGTTTTGGCTGACTGTTTTTACGTAAATTATAAGTAGAAAGGCAGTAGGAACTAAAATGAACAGTGCAGTAGCAATAAATGCAAGAATATTTACTTCCATAATCTCATCGTTTTTTTATTTCACAATAACTCGGGATTTAATCCCATAGAGATGATAAATCTTTCACCTGTCAATTCAATGAATGCATTACCTATCGATGATCTTGAATCGGATCAATATCATATCATGAATAACAATATCTGAGCTATTAAATTAATTCGTCGTCGAGAATTGAATAGTATAACATACGAAGATCCTTTATCCATACCGAATCCAATCTCGGATTCCCGGACCGAGCAATAATTCCTTTTTTATCCTTCTTTTCTGTTCTTTTTTTTGTATGTAGTCAAACGAAGTATCATCTAACCACCCATCCGTTTCCATTAAAAACTCAAAAAGAGAGGAATTAGGTTCTAAAATTTAATGATCCAAATTTCTTTGGAAGACAAAGAAGTATGAGAAAGATGAGGCGCGGGATAAAAGATTGAATATTCTATCAACTTCACTATTTTAGTTTTTTTAATTTTAGTTTAGGGTTTATTCTTTCTTTGACAGAATCCTGAAAAAAAAGAGAGGAAACCTCTTCGGGATTCAATGATGCTCTCTGTCCCCTCTTTCACAGAAAACGGAGAGACGAGTTGATGTACTTATTGGATCCGTCGGGACTGACGGGGCTCGAACCCGCAACGTCCGCCTTGACAGGGCGGTGCTCTAGCCTATTGAACTACAATCCCAGGGAAATAAGAAGAGATCTATCAGAAAATTTGAATTCTTTTTTTTTATCTTGTATCCGGTAAGGTATTTCTTAAGAACAAGAGAGTTCTACCGTCTGATAGTAGATTGGCAAATTGTTGGGCCGAGCTGGATTTGAACCAGCGTAGACATATTGTCAACGAATTTACAGTCCGCCCCCATTAACCACTCGGGCATCGACCCAACGCCTAAATTTTTTAGACGTTCCATAATAAACTTCCTTTCGTCTACCAGGCAGACTTGAGAAATACGGCTACGGATCATTTGATAGAAAATACCACTCCTATAGTCTTGAGTCTTGGTACACCCCCAGAGGGACTTGAACCCTCGTTTTCTCCGTGAAAGAGAGAGGTCGTAACCACTGGACCATAGGGGCCTACGGCCGCCTTCATAAATCAACTAGAAATAAAAGGTCCCGAGGGCCGGCCAAATCAAAAAGCACTAGAATATGGGTAATAAGACAAATACCATAGGTAATAAGAAAATTGAGATAATATAAAAATAGAATAGGAAAAACATAATAGGTAATTAAGACCTAGTAGGGCTACCTTATTAACTTTAACTTAATATATAACTCAGGCCAAGATCCGTCTTTAGTAGATCCATAGTATATAAATCAAACGGAAAAACTCCTTAAGTATTCTAGGGGTTAGTTAATGGTAATCAAATCAAACTTTACCATTAAACTATATAACCTTGAAACTTTATTTCATTGGTCTTTCTCATCTTTATCTCTCTCATTCACAAAGGGTTATGCGTTGGATTCATGATCCTTCACTCTGCAGTAGATTCAAGATGGTTTACCAAAATAGGATTTGCTCGGTCAAATTATATTGACCCCTAAGTCATACTGTCAATTGACAACACGACAGGAGGGTAATAAAAGAACGGAGAAGACATAGATCTAGATATAAAAAAAAGAAATTAGATAAATTTAATAATAAATCTAATAAATATTCATATCATATAGTTTTCTGGTATTCAATATTCAAGTAGATTAGAATATCAATCAAGTAGATTAGAATATCAATCATCAATACCGTTATATTATATTAAAAAAAATAAAATAGAAAAGAAATATATATAAAATAAATAAATAATATTCTAAAAAAATCCCAAAGCATAGTAAGCCTAAATATGCTATTCTGTTTCTAAGACTGTTTTATCAATTCCG